TTCGCCGGTAACCAAAGCGCCACTCCTTCTTGACTATGTCGTGACGCTGACTGAATCCAATCCATAAGTCCGGAAACGAAACAAAGTTCGTTCCCTCAAGTAGGTAAAGTAGGCATACGAACCCCTTTTGCTTTGCCTTAGACTCTATTGGAAGAAAGAAGGGGGCGGAATGGAGAAAGGAAAGGGACAAGGGCGGTCTTGCTTGGCGCGAAGGCTGCTGGTTCGGGGGTAGGGTACGGTACTAAAGGTCCTCGGACTTCCAGGCGGTTTTTCTTTTGGGCAGCTGTTCACCGTTGGATCTCGCCAATACAGCCCCCTATAGTTTTCGTTACCGAGATATCTTTTTTTTCATTGTTCCCAGGGATTTTTTGGGTAATCCGCTCCCATGCTGCAAACAGTCAAATCTGAACTAAACCTTGTTGCTCTTCTTTCTTTCCTCGCGGGCAGGAAGCACACCAGCAGCGTGCGTTGCGTGATTCTACTGTGTTTTTTGCACTTGACTGGGTGGACAGTTGACCGGAAGATAACTTCGATTCGCCCGGCCAGCAGGCGGGCGGCGTGCTTATCTTGTGTGACAACACTACAGAGCGAGTGGCTCTTCTAGGTGGGCAGCTGTGTGACAACACTCCAGAGAAAGCGGCGCTTTCGTGTAACATGCTATGGTCTCAACGCCCTTACGAGGTAGTGATGAGTTTCACGCGCTCTAAGCCCGGCCCGCGCGCGGTTAGGAAGATTGGCCGCAATCTGAGCGGTACCACCCACCCTACCCTACCACCTATAGGCGGCCGTCCGTCCTACAGCCGCCCGAAAAGGAACTGCAGTGATCTTGAATAGGAATCCTACAGCGATAGATAGAATCCCCATAAAAATACCACTAGATCGAGCACCAGTGATTTCATATCCGGTCAAAATTTTGGCTAATTGATCGAAGTGGGTAGCTCCAGTAGACCCATAGATCATGGAACAAATAGGGTGGGTAGGCCCAACCACCACACTACACGTATAGACGCGAACCCCCCTCGTTACCGTACGTGCGACTCTCACCGCATACGGCTCGCACAAAGACTCCTAAATCCATCCCGAGCCTTTTCTTCCACCTCTCCTATCCAATCCTCGATCAAACTTGCGTTCCCCAGGCGCTATGAAATGGGGGTCTTTCCTCCGCCTATCGTATGTATCGGCTTGGCTTCGTCCAGAACCAAGGGGGCATTCCGGCGGGCGCGTGCGTGTAGGAAGGCCGACCACTACATAAGCAAAAAGACTACGACTACAAGCCAAGCCGGAAGCGACTCGCTTCTATTCTCGTTGGGATTGAATATAGATGGGGAATCTATAGATCGTAGTAGTTCGCCAACCTCTCTAACTAACATACGATACAATTTCACTTCACGGCACGGCCAAAAAAAAGAAAGAGCGTCGCTCGGTGGGCCCCCCTACGCTGGCGAATGCCTCCTTTCTCTTCTCTGAAGTCTACAACAAACAAGTGGGAGAGGCAGGATTCGAACCTACGTAGAAAAACTTCAACAGATTTACAGTCTGTCGCTTTTGACCGCTCGGCCACTCTCCCCTTCCCGGGCGGAGGCCCCCTCAATGGGTTCTAAGAAGGGGGGCGGCGCCCTGAATCAATCAAAAAAAAGCTTATTGATTTGATTGAAGGGAACTAATACTATTTATTAGCTTAGCTAGCGTTCCGGGAGAATCTAGTCATTTAGTCAGTTCATAACAATCTCTGTAAAGCAAGGGGCAAAGCTTCGTAGACAGCTTCCCCCCTTCGTCGCTTCTGGCGAAGCTGCTAGTTCATGAGCAAGTGAATGAACGAGCCATGTTCCTAAAAGGAGTGACCATCTTTGTGTTTTCTTCCCTTCCCCTATCCCCTCAAAGCCCATAGGTTGGGCGCTAGCGCTTTACTAATATAATAGTAAGGCCCTTCCGCTGAGCGAAGCTGCGCCCTTCTCGAGCCTACTTAAATAGCTTACGCTTACCAAGCCTAGTCTACTAAAATAGGGCTACAGCAAGCTTTCCCCCTTTGTTTGTTGTGGGTCGCGCCTCACCGCAGGCACTGAATGAAATGAGTGGAGATCCTCCTTCCCCCTGGTTAATTACCAAGAACTTCGTTGCCACTAGTGGCGAAGAAAAATTCTACCATCCTACCCCAAAACAACTCTGAGCCTAAAGAGAAGAGAGTTCAGTCTACAAGAAACTGGCAGAGCTTTAGCCATTGGACTACATCCTACCTAAACAGTAACCTTTTTTTTGTTCGTTCTTCGGTGGAGACAAATTCCTTCCGGCTAATGAAGAGGCTACTCCAATCTTCCCATTCATTCCCAGTGGATCCTTCTTCTCCCTAAGAATTGAACGAACCAAGTTCACCTATACGAGAGTGAGGAATAAAAACCAACAATCAACTTCCCACTTTTGATGTCCCACGATTGCGCTAGTTTAGAAACTAAGGAGAAGGACAGGGGTCGCTAGGTCATAAAAGCTCAAACTATAAATTCTC